CAGTGCTTTGAACGTCTCTAATTCAAAACCGAACATGAAACTTTGGTTGCATTCGGCTCCTTTATGGAAGATGAGTAAATTCCTAGATTTAAGATGTGAACAAAATGAACAAAATTATACCCATAACACCTATGTCAGCTTTTTTTTGTTTGAATACAAACAAAACTAATCGCTTTCTAGACGATCCTTCTAGAAGAAGGCGATTCTAACAATCTTTCTAGTTACTTCGTTCTCTATTTCTATTTGAGAGGATCCTAAGGAAAATAATTTTGTTTCCACCGAGCTAAAACAATATGCCAATGTCTCTAGTAAACCAAAGTCATCGTTGAATAGCTATTTTGCTCCAATTTCTTTCTAAAGAAAGAAAAAAATGGAAGATTTAGTTACGATTAGAACTTGACTTTCTATCTTCGGCCATAGATCCTTTACTCATACTTATTCAATTGGAAGTTCTGGTCCAATTGAAAAATTCTGTTTCGCAATTTCATAATCCAACTTTTCAATTTATAAGTGACTCGTGGATACAAATCACGAGAATTCGTATTTTTTTTCTCGAATTTCTCATTGAGAGGTAAAGGATTAAATCTTTTTAAGAAATAAAGTTTTTGGTCGGAATATAAATAAAACCGAAAGACCCTTTAACTATTAAGGGTTAATAGAACGAATCACACTTTTACCACTAAACTATACCCGCTACAATATGATTATTGTATACAAATGGACCTTTTGTCGAACAAGATAATTGAGCATGATCAAGATAGGATCATCAAAGAATCATCAAAATGAGAGCGTTGAACTTTTTCGCGAGGAGATCAAAATTGAATGAGATTCGGAAAAGAGGCTTCATTTAATTTAAATGAAATAATTAAATAACTAAAGCTTTCTCTTTTGCTGAAGAAGATAGATACGGATCAAAAAAAAACACTAAAATCATAACATAAAAATGCATTGTGGAAGAATCAATAGTTTATTTTTTAGTTTGGTAAAATTAAAATATAATAAGAAAAAGAATGTAAATAGTCTTTTTTTTGTTGTTGTTCCATGAATATAATAAAAAAAGTATTTTTTGTTTTCAAATCAGATAAATCATTATTTATCTATAATTCGTTGGAACAACAACAAAAAAAAGAGCCCGGCTAGGTATAGGTACTGACCAGGCCGGGCCGTGAGAATAAGAAGGGCCTTTCGAACAAAATCAACACAAAGAAGTCTTGCTTTTTTTTTAGTTCGATTGTTCGCGCGGTCGAGCCCATCTTTTAGATAAAGGAAATTCCCGATTTGTGGATCTATATATATATAATATAATCGATAAAGAAGAAAGAGAAAGAAAGATTCCTTACGTTATGTGTAACGTAGTAATTATCTTTTTCAATTGGGAGAGATGGCTGAGTGGACTAAAGCGTCGGATTGCTAATCCGTTGTACGAGTTATTCGTACCGAGGGTTCGAATCCCTCTCTTTCCGTTTCCGTTGATGAATTGATTTATTTTTTTTTTTCAAATTTTTCAAATCTTAGCGAAACGTGTAGAATAGATAAAATCCTAAGAAAATTTGAAAATTAACCAAGGAAAACCCTTTGTATTTTATTCTTCCCGTCCAGGATTACGCCCCGGATCATTAGATAAGAATCCAAAGATAAAGAGAGACACAAAAAATATCACTACGGTATAAACGAAGAGTTTCAGAGTAAGCATTACACAATCTCCAAGATGATTTTTTTGAAAAAAAAAAGAGAATAGATCTTCCAGTTTTTTACCACATATCCTATATTTGACACCAAGAAATTAGGTTTTTCTATAAATGCATTGTCACAAATTCATTTGTTTTTCATTAACAAAAATTGTCGTTTATATCCATTAGATATTGTGGGAGACCCTACATAGGGCTAGGGTCTTTCACCGGAAAAGGGTCAAAAATGAGGAAACGGACGTAAGCCCTATATTTATATTTATATTTATTTTGGCGACTATCCACGAATTTCAGTGTGCGAATCAAGGGTTCATACTCTAAAACTTATCTGATTTTTTTCAATTGTTCGAATTTTTGTATCGAGGAAATTGTGCATTTTCTAGGATATTATTATTCAGGAGCTCATCGAAAACTTACAGCAGCTTGCCAAACAAAAGCTAAGAGAAAAAAAAGAAGAGGTATGACTGGCATAACATCTACGATTGGATTCAAAAAAGCATAGGCTTCGGGCAATTTGCCGAAGAAAAAACTACTCGAAAAAAGGGGAGAATTAATACAAATACAGATCAAACTAACGATATTAAGCATAACAGACATTTTGTTCTTGGAGATAATTGCATTTTGATTGCGTTTTTTATATAAGGAAAAAGAAAGTAAGAAAGGTAGACACCCCTTCTTCTTCTTTGAATCCACCCAATCAAAAATCCTCCAATTCTCAAAGGAGAATAGAAGAAATCATACTTTCATACAATATCTTAATTGAATTCTATGTAATGATCAATAAATTAAGTTGAATTCTATATCTATATAGATCAAAATCCTAGTACCAATCTATTCTATAGATATTTTGACTGGAGTTGACAAACAAGCAATACCAATATTATTGTTTCTTGGTGTCGATTCGAAATTGAAATGGGGCGTGGCCAAGTGGTAAGGCAACGGGTTTTGGTCCCGCTATTCGGAGGTTCGAATCCTTCCGTCCCAGCGTAGATCCATTTTTTATGCTCCATTATTCCCCTAGGGGGGGCGGATAGGAGTTAATCCCTATATAATTTAATTATCTGTGTCTCTTCTAATTTCATTAACAAACGATCAAGTTCCATATTATATAGAAATGTGTTATGGAGCCAATGTTTTTTCTTTGAATCTCATTTTATTTTTGATTTAGGTATTTCGTGTTTGACTCTACTGAAAAGTTGGAAATCGATCTAACAATTGAGGCAGGGGCGATTTATCCTATCCCTTTTATTCACTTTAGGATTATGACAAGAGTCGATATTACTCAACCCCATGTTAAACCAAATGCATATCAATCATATAATATAATCATATAAAATGAGGAAATGTTTAGCTTATATGGTATATATCATTCTATTTCAATGACAAGAAAATTTTTTGGTTTTTGTGAAAAATATTTGTAATTCTTAAATTTTTTAAACTGAAATTATAGATATTCTATATTATAGAATATCTATAACAGTCACAATTCTTCAGTCTATCTGATAGATACGAAAACCCCTCCCTATTTTTTTCGATTTTTCTTTTCGTAATCAGAAAGATTCAAATCTTCACTTACATCATTTTTTTATACATCTCATCTTTATACATCTCATGAAAAAAAATAGATTTCTTTATTCGTTTCTTTGATCTATTTCAAATAGAAATTTGAAATTAAATCAGTGATGAGTCAATTCAAAAAGAAAGACTGATCTTCATAGGAAGATCAAAGGTGATGCTTATTGTTCCATTGAAGATGGAGATTCAAAAAGCTATTCGTTTCTCTATTTCTATTTCTTTCTCGTATCTATATATTATTTATGTATGTTAAAAGTATGTTAAAAATGCTGTCTTGCTAAGACTTTTTCAGAAAAATCGTTCTACATATCATATATTCATATTATAGAAGAAAAGTATAGATTACGATGTCTATGGACCGCTGAAACAATGACTATTCATGATTCCATAATTGAATCAATCCATACCGGTTCCAAATTAGAGGAATGTTATGGTAAAACTTCGTTTGAAACGATGTGGTAGAAAGCAACGTGCGACTTGAAGGACACGATCCGTTGTGGATTTTTACATCCACCATTTTCGATTTGTCTAGGAATGAGGGTGCTCCTGGCTCGACATTGTTTGTTCTGTTACACTTGAACCCTTCGTTTTTTGTTGGGTTGTAAATAGTCCATAATGGAGCTTGAATAGAAAGTATTCATTCATTTCTCGGGGGCAAGGATCTAGGGTTAATGCCAATCAATTGGAGGAACTACTTCGTAAATATATGGAACATATATAGGAATCAAAAGGATCCGATTCGAGCAAGTTTACAATTCAAAAGCAAAACTTGTTGAAATTGATCAAAATTTTTCGACTCAAAGCGTATCACGCGGGAATCGACTGTCCATAGGATTCTTTGATCGAAAGAAATCAAAAAGGGGTATGTTGCTGCCATTTTATTTTGAAAGGATTAAGAAGCGCCGAAGTAATGTCTAAACCCAATGATTAAAAATAAGGAAAAAGGATCTAACAACAAGGAAACACCCTTTTAATTGTCTAATTGTGTCGATCGTCTCAATAACTGGATCGGACTAAAGAATCCAAATAGAATTGGAAATAGTTTAAACGAGACAAACAAAAGGGAGTAAAGACTACTCAAAAAATGAAATTGACTCAAGATTTTTCCTTTGAACTATTTGAGAGTTATCCAACTTGAGTTATGAGTACGAATGGTTTATTTTTTCATTTTCAGGAAGAAAAAAAAAGACTGAAATCATAGTCTAATTGATTTTTTAGGCCCATTTGTCATTTTATTTATTAGAATTGTATATTATATATATATAGTATATATAGACAAAACTTCGAATCAAATCATTTTTTCGTGAGCCGTATGAGGATAAAACTTCCTATACGGTTCTAGGGGGGGTATTGTTCATCTACATCTATCCCAATGCGCCGTCTATCGAATCGTTGCAATTGATGTTCGATCCCGAAGAGAAGGAAAAGATCTTAGAAAAGTGGGTTTTTATGATCCACTGAAGAATGAAACTTATTTAAATGTTCCTCTTATTCTATATTTCCTTGAAAAAGGTGCTCAACCCACAGGAACTGTTCAGAATCTTTTAAAGAAAGCGGAAGTTTTTAAGGAACTTCCGTCTAATCAAATGAAATTCAATTAAAGAAATACCGGGGTAGCGATTTGTATATAACTTTGTCTAATTTGTCTCTACTTGTGGACCCCGCCCTTTTTTTCTGCTGTATTCGTCTTCATTTTTCATAGTTTCCGTCGAATTCGATGATCTAGGTGGTCTATCTAGAATGACAAAACCCTAATTTTTTTATCTTATAAACTTATAAATATCAAATTAGGGCATTTCCCTTTAATTGTGTGTGGAACTCGACTAACCAACAATGAATCAACTTTGCTTATTCCACTTAGATTGATGAAATACATTAGGGACTCAAAAATCCTATATTTTTTTGAATTCTTATTTTTTTTAGTCTTCCATTTACACTTTTTTACTTTTTCTATCTATGTAGATTAGATATGTAGTGACAATCCAGACAATTTTGAATATTATTGCATTGTTAAATTGAAATTCAAAGAATTTCAATTTAACAGTTTTTCGACTGTCTTCTTTTCTCAACATTTATATTGACAATATTGTATTGAACAAATATAATTCATCGTGATAAGTGAACCGGGTCTATTTATTTCTGTCCCGTAGTTTTTTGACTTTATCTTATTCAAATGATGCTTTCTTTGATACAAGAGGTTTTTGTGATTGAAAAAAAAGCTAGATAGCATAAATAGCATAAGGGATGCTCTATCAATTTTGACAATTTTCTAACTTTTTAATTTATTGCATTTTCATCTAATCAAAACAGAAAAATGAATCCATTCGAAACTCTGTTTTTTTTAGATTTTTTAACTCAATGTCAATGGTTTGATTAGATTGTAAAATCTCTTTTCTCTTTGTTTAAATTCAATTAAATTGAATTTGGTTCGGGTTGTATAGATACAACCTTTGTTGAAGTTTTGTTTAATCTATAGTTTCTTCGGGTTGCTAACTCAACGGTAGAGTACTCGGCTTTTAAGTGCGGCTAGAATCTTTTACACATTTGGATGAAGTGACGAATTCGTCCATACCGTTGGTAAACTTTGGAAGACCACGACTGATCCTGAAAGGGAATAAATGGAGAACATAGCATGTCGTATCAATGGAGAGTTCTGAGGATATTTCATTCTTGTCGGATTGGTGCAAAACCTTGTTCGAATTCTTGGAACGTAACAAAATAAAGTTGGGTCAAATGAATAAATGGATAGGAGCCCTGCGGCTTCAATTAATTATCAGAAAGAAAAAGCAACCAGCTTCTGTTCTTAATTTGAATAATTTAATTTCCCGATCTAATTAGACGTTAAAAATAAATTAGTGCCTGATACGGGAAGCACTTTTCCCTCCATGAGTGTATTCTATTTTTATTTTAATGAATCCTAACTATCGGCATTCTCTATTATGGACTGAAGATGTGTGTGTAAAAGAAGCAGTATATTGATAAAGAAAAAGAAAGTTTTTTTCCGAAATCAAAAGAGCGATTAGGTTTAAAAAATAAAAGATTTCTAACCATCTTGTTATCCTATAACATAGACGAATTAAATAAAATGGATGGAAAAAAGATAAGGTAGAGAATCCGTTGATAAGTTTACCTGTCTCCGAGGTATCTATTCTTACTAGCATACCTTGTTTTGACTGTATCGCACTATGTATCATTTGATAACCCTTCAAATCTTCTACCTTTGATTCAAATCGAATTTCAAGTGGAGCAAATCCAAAGATATTTAGAGCTAGAGAGATCTCAACAACACGACTTCCTATATCCACTTATCTTTCAGGAGTATATTTATGCATTTGCTCATAATCGTGCTTTAAGTAGATCAATTTTGTCGGAAAATCCGGGTTATGACAATAAATCAAGTTTACTGATTGTGAAACGGTTAATTACTCGAATGTATCAACAGAATCATTTTCTTATTTCTTCTAATGATTCTAACCAAAATAAATTTGGGGCGTGCAACAAGAATTTGTATTCTCAAATCATATCAGAGGGGTTTGCTTTTATTTTTGAAATTCCATTTTCTTTCCAATTTCTATCTTGTCTAGAAGGTAAAACGAACAAGATAGGAAAATCTCAGAATTTACGATCAATTCATTCAATATTTCCCTTTTTCGAGGACAATTTTTCACATTTAAATTTTGTGTTAGATATAATAATACCTCACCCCATCCATGTGGAAATCTTGGTTCAAACCCTTCGCTATTGGGTAAAAGATGCTTCTTCTTTGCATTTATTACGAGTCTTTCTCAACGAATATTGTAATTGGAATAGTCTTATTATTCCAAAGAAAGCCAGCTCCTCTTTTTCAAAAAGAAATCAAAAATTATTCTTATTCTTATATAATTCTCATGTATGTGAATACGAATCCATTTTCGTCTTTCTACGTAACCAATCTTTTCATTTACGATCAACATCTTCTGGAGTTCTTATTGAACGAATCTATTTCTATGTAAAACTAGAACGTCTTGTGAACGTCTTTGTTAAGATTAAGGATTTTCGGGCGAACCTATGGTTGGTCAAGGAACCTTTCATGCATTATATTAGGTATCAAAGAAGATCCATTCTGGCTTCAAAAGGGACATCTCTTTTCATGAATAAATGGAAATTTTACCTTGTCACTTTTTGGCAATGTCATTTTTCGCTATGGTTTTATCCAAGAACGATTTATATAAACCAATTATCCAACCATTCCTTTGAA